GCTAGTGTAGCTTAAATCAAAGCATAACACTGAAGATGTTAAGATGAATCCTAGAAAGATTCCACGGGCACAAAGGCTTGGTCCTGACTTTACTATCAGCTTTAACTCAATTTATACATGCAAGTATCCGCATCCCCGTGAGAATGCCCTCAATCCTCTACCCGAGAACGAGGAGCAGGCATCAGGCACAATTAACTTAAGCCCAAGACGCCTTGCTAAGCCACACCCCCAAGGGATTTCAGCAGTAATAAATATTAAGCCATAAGTGAAAACTTGACTTAGTTAGAGTTAAAAGGGCCGGTAAAATTCGTGCCAGCCACCGCGGTTATACGAAAGACCCTAGTTGATAAACACGGCGTAAAGGGTGGTTAAGGAAAACAAATTAATAAAGCTAAAGACCCTCTAAGCTGTCATACGCATTCCGAGAACACGAAACCCAAACACGAAAGTCGCTTTAAATACTACTACCTGACCCCACGAAAGCTAAGAAACAAACTGGGATTAGATACCCCACTATGCTTAGCTATAAACCTAGATGTATATTTACACAAACATCCGCCCGGGTACTACGAGCACAGCTTAAAACCCAAAGGACTTGGCGGTGTCTCAGACCCACCTAGAGGAGCCTGTTCTAGAACCGATAACCCCCGTTAAACCTCACCACTTCTTGTTTTCCCCGCCTATATACCGCCGTCGTCAGCTTACCCTGTGAAGGTCCAACAGTAAGCAAAATGGGCCCGCCCAAAAACGTCAGGTCGAGGTGTAGCGTACGAAGTGGGAAGAAATGGGCTACATTTTCTATACATATAGAATATTACGAATGACATACTGAAACAAATGTCTGAAGGTGGATTTAGCAGTAAAAAACAAATAGAGTGTCCTTTTGAATTAGGCTCTGAGACGCGCACACACCGCCCGTCACTCTCCCCATATTTATAATCATTCAATACATAATAAAACACATACTTACACGGGGAGGCAAGTCGTAACATGGTAAGTGTACCGGAAGGTGCACTTGGAACAATCAGGACGTGGCTGAGATAGTTAAGCATCTCCCTTACACCGAGAAGACATCCATGCAAGTTGGATCGCCCTGAGCTAAACAGCTAGCTTAAATACCAAAAATTATCTATCAACATTAAAAATCTTTATAAAACTACAACAACCCAAATTAAAACATTTTACCGCCCAAGTATGTGAGACAGAAAAGGCACTACATAAAGCTATAGAAAAAGTACCGCAAGGGAATGCTGAAAGAGAAATGAAACAAATCATTAAAGCCCCACAAAGCAGAGATTAAACCTCGTACCTTTTGCATCATGATTTAGCTAGACCTTCTGAGCAAAGAGTACTTTAGTTCAAAACCCCGAAACTACGTGAGCTACCCCGAAACAGCCTATCAATTAGGGCCAACCCGTCTCTGTGGCAAAAGAGTGGGAAGATTTCCGGGTAGAGGTGACAAACCTACCGAACCTAGTTATAGCTGGTTGCCTAAGAAATGAATAGAAGTTCAGCCTCACACTCCTTAACTCAAAAACAAATTTAAAATATACGAGACAAAGAAACATGTGAGAGTTAGTCAAAGGGGGTACAGCCCCTTTGAAATAGGACACAACCTCACCAGGAGGTTAAAGATTATATTAAATAAGATAAACCGCTCTAGTGGGCCTAAAAGCAGCCATCAAAACAGAAAGCGTTAAAGCTCTGGCGGAATAAAAATCCATTATCCAAATATATTATCTAAAACCCCTAACTTTATTAGGCCATTCCATGCCCACATGGAAGAAATACTGCTAAAATGAGTAATAAGAAAGAACCCCTTTCTCCTAGCCTACGTGTATACTAGATCGGACTAACCACTAGTAATTACCGAACCCAACCAAAGAGGGCAATGTGAACACTTAAAATACCAAGAAAACTTCACATAAAACAATCGTTAAACCTACACCGGAAGGCATATATAGGAAAGACTAAAAGAAAAGGAAGGAACTCGGCAAACACTTATAAGCCTCGCCTGTTTACCAAAAACATCGCCTCCTGCAAAAATCAACGTATAGGAGGTCTTGCCTGCCCAGTGACAAGTTAAACGGCCGCGGTATTTTGACCGTGCGAAGGTAGCGCAATCACTTGTCTTTTAAATGAAGACCTGTATGAATGGTGGAACGAGGGCTTAACTGTCTCCCCTTTCAAGTCAATGAAATTGATCTGCCCGTGCAGAAGCGGACATAAAACTACAAGACGAGAAGACCCTTTGGAGCTTAAGACTTAAGATCAACTATGTCAAGAACCTCAAACAAGATTAAACTAAATAGCAACTGATCCCTGTCTTCGGTTGGGGCGACCGCGGGAGAAAACAAAGCTCCCACGCGGACCGGGATTATATCCTAAAACTAAGAGAGACATCTCTAAGGCACAGAACTTCTGACCACAAAGATCCGGCCCTTGCGCCGATCAACGAACCAAGTTACCCTAGGGATAACAGCGCAATCCCCTTTAAGAGTCCATATCGACAAGGGGGTTTACGACCTCGATGTTGGATCAGGACATCCTAATGGTGCAGCCGCTATTAAGGGTTCGTTTGTTCAACGATTAAAGTCCTACGTGATCTGAGTTCAGACCGGAGCAATCCAGGTCAGTTTCTATCTGTAATGCCACTTTTCCTAGTACGAAAGGACCGGAAAAAGGGGGCCCATATTATTAATACGCCCCACCCCTATTTAATGCAATCAACTAAATTAAATAATGAGAGGGCACAACCCTAAATCGAGATAAGATTATTAAGATGGCAGAGCCCGGTAATTGCAAAAGGCCTAAGCCCTTTCCCCCGGAGGTTCAAATCCTCCTCTTAATTATGATAGCACTTCTAATTACTTACCTAATTAATCCTCTTGCCTATATCGTGCCCGTATTATTAGCAGTCGCCTTCCTAACCCTAATTGAACGCAAAGTACTAGGATATATGCAACTACGTAAAGGCCCAAACGTAGTAGGACCCTACGGACTCCTACAACCAATTGCAGACGGTATTAAGCTATTTATTAAAGAGCCCCTGCGCCCTTCAACATCCTCCCCCTTTCTATTCCTAGCAACACCCATATTAGCTCTTACCTTAGCCCTTACCTTATGAGCACCAATACCCATACCACATTCAATAACAGATCTAAACCTAGGCATATTATTTATCTTAGCCCTTTCAAGCTTAGCAGTCTACTCCATCCTAGGCTCAGGATGAGCCTCTAATTCAAAATATGCCTTAATCGGAGCCCTACGAGCAGTTGCCCAAACCATTTCCTATGAAGTTAGTTTAGGACTAATTCTGCTATCAATTATCATCTTTACAGGAGGTTTCACCCTCCAAATATTTAATACAACCCAAGAAGCAGTATGATTACTAATTCCAGCCTGACCTCTAGCCGCCATATGATATATCTCTACCCTAGCAGAAACAAACCGAGCTCCTTTCGACCTCACAGAAGGAGAATCAGAACTCGTCTCTGGCTTCAATGTAGAATATGCCGGAGGACCCTTTGCCCTGTTCTTCCTAGCTGAATACGCCAATATCCTATTAATAAATACCCTCTCAGCTATTCTATTTCTAGGTACAACTCACAATATTATCATACCAGAAATCACCTCAGTCAACATTATAACAAAAGCTGCCCTACTCTCCATATTATTTTTATGGGTACGTGCCTCCTACCCCCGATTCCGATATGACCAGCTAATACACTTAGTATGAAAAAACTTCTTACCCCTTACACTAGCCTTAATTCTATGGCACATTGCCCTGCCCATTGCACTAACAGGCCTGCCACCCCAATTATAGCCGGAGCTGTGCCCGAATGCCCAAGGACCACTTTGATAGAGTGAATCATGGAGGTTAAAATCCCCCCAGCTCCTTAGAAAGAAGGGACTCGAACCCATATTATGGAGATCAAAACTCCAAGTGTTCCCATTACACCACTTCCTAGTAAGATCAGCTAAATCAAGCTTTTGGGCCCATACCCCAAAAATGTAGGTTAAAATCCTTCTCTTACCAATGAGCCCTTACATTATTATAATTTTATTATCCAGCCTGGGCCTAGGCACAGCCCTAACATTTATAAGCTCCCATTGACTACTAGCTTGGATAGGACTTGAAATTAATACACTAGCAATTTTACCACTTATAGCCCAACATCATCACCCACGAGCAGTAGAAGCAACCACTAAATATTTCCTAGCACAAGCAGCTGCAGCAGCAACCATTTTATTTGCCAGCACTATTAATGCCTGAGCAACAGGAGAATGAAACATCAATTGCTTAACCCACCCTGTCGCAACCTCACTCGCCACAATAGCCCTAGCACTAAAAGTAGGCCTAGCCCCAATACATTTCTGAATGCCTCCCGTAATACAAGGACTAGACCTTACAACAGGACTTATCATGGCCACCTGGCAAAAACTGGCCCCCTTCGCCTTAATTATCCAAATAGCATCATTCACGCACCCTCAACTACTAACAATCCTAGGACTCATATCAGTATTTATTGGAGGATGAGGAGGCCTAAATCAAACTCAGCTACGAAAAATTCTAGCCTATTCATCAATTGCCCACCTTGGATGAATAATTATAATTGTACAACTAAAACCACAACTAACTATCCTAACATTATCCCTATATATTATTATAACAATAGCAACTTTCTTAACATTTAAACTAATAAATGCCACAAAAATCAACACACTAGCAACAAGCTGGGCTAAAACTCCAATCCTAACAGCAACTGCTACCCTCGCTTTACTATCATTAGGAGGCCTCCCCCCACTAACAGGATTTATACCAAAATGACTGATTCTACAAGAACTCACCATACAAGGCTTACCCTTAACCGCAACAGTAATAGCCCTAAGTGCACTACTAAGCCTATATTTTTATCTACGACTGTGCTACTCCATAACCCTTACCATAGCCCCAAATACAAATAATTCACTAACCCCCTGACGAATACAAAACACACAAAATAAAATCCTACTAGCTACTACAATAACTGCAACCCTTATACTACTGCCCCTTGCCCCCCTCGCCCAAATATTAGTTAACTAGAGACTTAGGATAACATAAGACCAAAAGCCTTCAAAGCTTTAAGTAGGAGTTAAAATCTCCTAGTCTCTGCCTAAGGCTTGCGGGACTCTATCCCACATCTTCTGAATGCAACTCAGACACTTTAATTAAGCTAAAGCCTTACTAGATGAGAAGGCCTCGATCCTACAAACTCCTAGTTAACAGCTAGACGCTCAAGCCAGCGAGCATTCATCTACTTTCCCCGCCTCCCTTTAAAAAAGGCGGGGAAAGCCCCGGCAGGCAATTAGCCTGCATCTTCGGATTTGCAATCCGATGTGTTATACACCACAAGACTTGATAGGAAAAGGACTTAAACCTTTGTACATGGAGCTACAATCCACCGCCTAAACCCTCGGCCATCCTACCTGTGACAATCACACGCTGATTCTTCTCAACTAATCATAAAGACATTGGTACCCTCTACTTAGTATTTGGTGCTTGAGCCGGAATAGTTGGTACAGCCCTTAGCCTGCTAATTCGGGCTGAGCTAGCCCAACCCGGGGCCCTTCTAGGGGATGACCAGATTTACAACGTTATTGTTACTGCTCATGCCTTCATCATAATTTTCTTTATAGTAATACCAATCATAATCGGAGGCTTTGGTAACTGACTTGTGCCACTAATAATTGGAGCACCAGATATAGCATTCCCACGAATAAATAATATAAGTTTCTGACTACTTCCCCCATCTTTCCTACTGCTATTAGCTTCTTCCGGAGTTGAAGCCGGGGCAGGTACAGGATGAACTGTTTATCCCCCTCTTGCCGGAAATCTCGCACACGCCGGGGCTTCTGTAGACTTAACCATCTTTTCTCTCCACCTCGCAGGTGTATCCTCTATTCTAGGAGCCATTAATTTCATCACAACCATTATTAACATAAAACCCCCTGCTATCTCCCAATATCAAACCCCTCTATTCGTTTGAGCCGTTCTAATTACAGCTGTACTTCTACTATTATCCCTACCCGTTCTGGCTGCTGGCATTACAATACTCCTAACAGACCGTAACCTTAATACAACATTCTTTGACCCAGCCGGAGGAGGAGATCCTATCCTTTATCAACATTTATTTTGATTCTTTGGCCACCCAGAAGTATACATTTTAATTCTTCCAGGCTTTGGAATAATTTCTCACATCGTAGCCTACTACTCTGGGAAAAAAGAACCCTTTGGATATATAGGAATAGTTTGAGCTATAATAGCCATCGGATTATTAGGTTTTATCGTATGAGCCCATCACATATTTACAGTAGGAATGGACGTAGACACTCGAGCATACTTTACATCCGCAACAATAATTATCGCAATCCCAACAGGTGTAAAAGTATTCAGCTGACTTGCTACTCTGCATGGAGGATCCATCAAATGAGAAACCCCTTTATTATGGGCCCTTGGCTTTATCTTCCTATTTACTGTAGGAGGGCTCACAGGAATCGTATTAGCCAACTCATCCTTAGACATTGTACTTCATGACACATATTATGTAGTAGCCCACTTTCATTATGTCCTATCAATAGGAGCTGTATTTGCCATTATAGGAGCCTTTGTACACTGATTCCCTCTATTCACAGGTTACACAATACATGACACCTGAACAAAAATTCACTTCGGAACAATATTTGTAGGAGTTAACCTCACCTTCTTCCCCCAACATTTCCTAGGCTTGGCCGGAATGCCACGACGATATTCAGACTACCCAGACGCCTACTCACTATGAAACATTATTTCATCCATTGGCTCTATAGTCTCTCTAGTGGCAGTCGTAATATTTCTTTATATTTTATGAGAAGCCTTTACTGCCAAACGAGAAGTAATGTCCGTCGAATTAACCTCCACAAACGTAGAATGATTACACGGATGTCCTCCGCCTTACCATACATTTGAAGAACCAGCATTCGTACAAGTACGAACAAATTAACGAGAAAGGAAGGAATCGAACCCCCATAAACTAGTTTCAAGCCAGTCACATAACCACTCTGTCACTTTCTTCTATAAGATGCTAGTAAAAAAGAACATTACACTGCCTTGTCAAGGCAAAATTGTAGGTTAAAATCCTGCGCATCTTAAGCTTAACAGCTTAATGGCACATCCCTCACAATTAGGATTCCAAGACGCGGCCTCCCCTGTAATAGAAGAACTTCTCCACTTCCACGACCATGCCTTAATAATCGTTTTTCTAATTAGCACCTTAGTACTATATATTATTGTTGTAATAGTTACCACCAAACTTACCAACAAATACATCTTAGATTCTCAAGAAATTGAAATTGTATGAACAATTCTACCTGCTGTAATCCTAATTCTGATTGCTCTCCCATCCCTTCGAATTCTTTATCTAATAGATGAAGTAAATGATCCTCATTTAACCGTAAAAGCCATAGGACACCAATGATACTGAAGCTATGAGTATACAGATTATGAAAATCTAGCTTTCGACTCATATATAATCCCAACACAAGACCTAATCCCAGGCCAATTCCGATTACTTGAAACCGACCATCGAATAGTAATTCCAATAGAATCTCCAATTCGAGTACTAGTATCAGCTGAAGACGTATTACACTCCTGAGCTGTCCCCGCACTAGGAATTAAAATAGACGCCGTACCAGGACGATTAAACCAAACATCCTTTATTACCTCCCGCCCAGGAGTATTCTACGGTCAATGTTCTGAAATTTGCGGGGCCAACCACAGCTTTATACCAATTGTTGTAGAAGCCGTTCCTCTAGAACATTTTGAAAATTGATCCTCCCTTATGCTTGAAGACGCCTCACTAAGAAGCTAAATAGGGTTTAGCGTTAGCCTTTTAAGCTAAAGATTGGTGCTCCCCAACCACCCTTAGTGATATGCCACAATTAAACCCCGCCCCATGATTTGCAATCCTTGTGTTCTCATGACTAATTTTTCTAACAGTAATTCCTCATAAAGTACTAAACCACACATTTACAAATGAAGTCACAGCGCTAAGCGCCGAAACCCTTAAATCAAACACCTGAAACTGACCATGGCACTAAACCTATTTGATCAATTTATAAGCCCCACACACTTGGGAATTCCCCTAATTGCTATTGCACTTACCTTACCTTGAATCCTAGTGCCCACCCCCACTAATCGTTATCAAAACAACCGTTTAGTATCTCTTCAAAGCTGATTTATTAAAACATTTACACAACAACTACTACTCCCTATCAATCAAGCAGGTCACAAATGAGCAATAATTCTAGCCTCATTAATAATCTTCATTTTAACACTCAATGTCCTAGGTCTACTCCCTTACACTTTTACACCAACAACCCAGCTATCATTAAACATAGGCCTAGCTGTCCCACTTTGACTAGCAACCGTAATTATTGGACTACGAAATCAACCAACAGCAGCACTAGGCCATCTCCTACCAGAAGGTACTCCAGTTCCATTAATTCCCGTCCTAATCATTATCGAAACAATCAGTCTATTTATTCGACCATTAGCACTAGGAGTACGACTAACAGCTAACCTCACAGCCGGCCACCTATTAATCCAGCTAATTTCAACCGCCACTATTACACTAATGCCTATAATAACAACAGTAGCCACACTCACCGCCATCCTATTAGTACTACTAACACTACTAGAAGTAGCGGTAGCCGTAATTCAAGCTTATGTGTTTGTTCTCTTATTAAGCTTATACCTACAAGAAAATGTCTAATGGCCCACCAAGCACATGCATATCATATGGTCGATCCTAGCCCATGGCCCTTAACCGGCGCAGTAGCTGCTCTCCTAATAACATCAGGCCTAGCAATCTGATTCCACTTTCACTCAACAACCTTAATAACATTAGGTCTAGTACTATTACTCCTCACCATATACCAATGATGACGAGATATTGTACGAGAAGGCACCTTCCAAGGACACCATACACCTCCTGTACAAAAAGGCCTGCGATATGGTATAATCCTTTTCATTACATCAGAAGTTTTCTTCTTCCTAGGATTTTTCTGAGCATTTTATCACTCCAGTCTTGCCCCCACACCAGAACTTGGAGGATGTTGACCACCCACTGGAGTTACAACCTTAGACCCCTTTGAAGTCCCACTACTCAACACCGCTGTCTTACTAGCATCTGGCGTAACTGTCACATGAGCCCACCACAGCCTAATAGAAGGAGAACGCAAACAAGCTATCCAATCCCTCGCCCTCACAATCCTACTAGGCCTATACTTCACCGCTCTCCAAGCTATAGAATATTACGAAGCCCCTTTCACTATTGCAGATGGGGTATATGGTTCAACATTCTTCGTAGCAACGGGCTTCCATGGACTCCATGTTATTATTGGCTCATCTTTCCTAGCTGTCTGTTTCTTACGACAAATCCAGTATCATTTTACATCAGAACACCACTTTGGATTCGAAGCAGCTGCCTGATATTGACACTTCGTAGATGTTGTATGATTATTCCTATATGTCTCTATTTACTGATGAGGCTCATATCTTTCTAGTATTTCAAAGTTAGTACGAGTGACTTCCAATCACCTAGTCTTGGTTAAAATCCAAGGAAAGATAATGAATCTAATTATAGTTATAATAGCTATCTCCACAGCCCTTTCAATAATTCTAGCCCTTGTATCATTCTGACTGCCTCAGATAAATCCTGACACAGAAAAACTATCCCCATACGAGTGTGGCTTCGATCCCCTTGGATCAGCACGCCTACCTTTTTCCCTACGATTCTTCCTAATTGCTATCCTATTTCTACTATTTGATCTAGAAATCGCTCTCCTACTACCACTGCCCTGAGGAAACCAACTACCAGACCCCTCATATACTCTCCTATGAGCCGCAACTGTACTAATTCTACTTACATTAGGCCTAATTTATGAATGAATTCAAGGAGGCCTAGAATGAGCTGAATAGGGAATTAGTCCAAACATAAGACCTCTGATTTCGGCTTAGAAAACCACGGTTAAAATCCGTGATTCCCTTATGACACCCGTATACTTTACCTTTACCTCAGCATTTACCCTCGGGCTAACAGGCCTAGCATTCCACCGTAATCACTTAATATCAGCATTACTCTGCTTAGAAGGAATAATACTATCATTATTCCTAGCCCTAGCCCTTTGAATGCTACAACTAGAAGCTACCGCCTTCTCCGCCGCACCTATTCTACTACTAGCTTTTTCAGCCTGCGAAGCTAGCGCAGGTCTGGCATTATTAGTTGCTACAGCCCGAACCCACGGAACAGATCGCCTACAAGCCCTAAACCTACTACAATGCTAAAAATCCTAATCCCTACAATTATACTATTCCCCACGATCTGAATTGCCTCTCCAAAATGACTATGGACCACTACAACCTTCCAAAGTTTTACTATTGCCCTAATTAGCCTTACCTGACTAAAATACTCTTCAGAAGCAGGATGAACTTCATCCAACCTTTATATAGGCACAGACCCATTATCAACCCCCTTACTAGTCCTTACTTGCTGACTACTTCCTCTTATAATTCTCGCCAGCCAAAATCATGTCAAAACAGAACCCATTAATCGTCAACGAACCTATATTACACTATTAACCTCCCTACAAATATTTTTAATCATAGCATTTGGAGCCACCGAGATTATTATATTCTATATCATATTTGAAGCAACCCTAATCCCAACATTAATCATTATTACTCGATGAGGAAATCAAGCCGAACGACTAAGTGCAGGAACTTATTTTCTATTTTACACCCTAACCGGCTCCCTCCCCCTACTAGTGGCCCTCCTACTATTACATACTGACGTAGGAACTCTCTCAATAATAACCATTCAATACTCCCAACCTATAAATCTTCACACATGAGGAGATAAAATCTGATGAGCTGGCTGTTTAATCGCATTTCTAGTAAAAATACCATTATATGGTATCCACTTATGGCTACCAAAAGCTCACGTAGAAGCCCCTGTAGCAGGCTCAATAGTACTAGCAGCAATTTTATTAAAACTAGGAGGGTATGGTATAATACGAATAATAATTATCCTAGACCCCCTATCAAAAGACCTAGTATATCCTATTATCGCTTTAGCCCTTTGAGGCGTAATTATAACAGGCTCTATTTGCCTACGACAAACAGATCTTAAATCACTAATCGCCTATTCATCTGTAAGCCATATAGGACTAGTAGCAGGAGGTATTCTAATTCAAACACCATGAGGTTTTACCGGAGCCTTAGTATTAATAATTGCCCATGGCTTAGTGTCTTCTGCCTTGTTCTGCCTAGCTAATACCACCTACGAACGAACCCACAGCCGAACAATACTATTAGCCCGAGGTATACAAATTCTTTTCCCACTAGCAGCCACTTGATGATTCATCGCCAACTTAGCAAATCTAGCACTACCCCCTCTCCCTAACCTAATAGGAGAACTAATAATTATCACAACAATATTTAACTGATCCCCTTGAACCCTTATCCTAACAGGAGCAGGAACCCTTATTACTGCAGCCTACTCATTATACCTATTCTTAATAACACAACGAGGACCCCTCCCACAGCATATCATTAACCTACAACCTTTTCACACACGAGAACACTTATTAATAACACTACACCTTCTACCCGTTATCCTCCTTATTACAAAACCCGAAATCATATGGGGCTGATGATACTGTAGATATAGTTTAACACAAAACATTAGATTGTGGTTCTAAAAATAGAGGTTAAATTCCTCTTATCCACCGAAAGAGGCCAGAAGCAATAAGGACTGCTAATCCCTATCACCATGGTTAAACTCCATGGCTCATTCAAACGCTTCTAAAGGATAATAGTCCATCCGTTGGTCTTAGGAACCAAAAACTCTTGGTGCAACTCCAAGTAGCAGCTATGGTAAACACTATTATAATTACTACTCTCCTATTAACCCTAACAATCCTTATTTGGCCCCTCACTATAACACTTAACCCACAACCTTTAAAACAAGATTGAGCCCTTAAATATGTCAAAACAGCAGTAAGCACCGCATTCTTCATTAACATCATTCCCTTGCTCATTTTTTTAGACCAAGGAACAGAAACTATTATTACTACATGAAACTGAATAAACATTTCAAGCTTCGACATTAATATTAGCTTTAAATTCGACCACTACTCACTAATTTTCACCCCAGTAGCCCTGTACGTTACATGATCAATTCTAGAGTTTGCATCATGATATATACACTCCGACCCTTATCTAAATCGATTCTTTAAGTACTTACTATTATTCCTAGTAGCAATAATCACCTTAGTTACTGCCAACAACATATTCCAACTGTTCATCGGCTGAGAAGGAGTAGGAATTATATCCTTCCTACTAATTGGTTGATGACACGGCCGAGCCGACGCCAACACAGCAGCCCTACAAGCAGTTATTTATAATCGAGTCGGAGATGTAGGCTTAATCCTAGCCATAGCCTGAATTGCAATAAACTTCAACTCCTGAGAAATCCCACAGATCTTTCTTTTATCTAAAAACTTCGACATAACCCTGCCCTTGATAGGAATTATTCTAGCTGCTACCGGAAAATCTGCACAATTTGGCTTACACCCTTGACTACCCTCCGCCATAGAAGGCCCAACCCCCGTATCAGCGCTACTACACTCAAGCACTATAGTAGTTGCAGGTATTTTCTTACTAATCCGACTTCATCCCCTAATAGAAAATAATCAATTAGCACTAACCACCTGCCTATGCCTAGGTGCCCTAACAACTCTCTTCACCGCCACCTGTGCTCTCACCCAAAATGACATCAAAAAAATTGTAGCATTCTCAACATCCAGTCAACTAGGTTTAATAATAGTTACCATTGGACTCAACCAACCCCAACTAGCCTTCCTACACATCTGTACCCACGCCTTCTTCAAGGCCATACTCTTCCTATGTTCAGGATCCATCATTCACAGCCTCAATGATGAACAAGACATCCGAAAAATAGGAGGTTTACACAAACTCATACCATTCACCTCCTCTTGTCTCATTATTGGAAGCCTCGCCCTTACAGGAATACCCTTCCTAGCAGGGTTCTTCTCAAAAGACGCAATTATTGAAGCCCTCAACACCTCCCACTTAAACGCCTGAGCCCTAGCTCTAACACTAATCGCCACATCCTTTACAGCAGTCTACAGCCTACGAGTCATTTTCTTTGTAACTATAGGCTCACCTCGATTCACAACTCTATCCCCAATTAATGAAAACTACCAAACACTAACTGCTCCTATCGAACGCCTAGCCTGAGGAAGCATTATTGCAGGCCTAATCCTTACCTTAAATTTCCTACCATCAAAAACCCCTACCATAACAATACCACCCTCTCTTAAACTAGCCGCATTACTAGTCACAATCACAGGTCTTATTATTGCACTAGCCCTAGCCACAGCAACCACCAAACAAATTAAAACCTCTCCCTCACTATTACTACACAACTTCTCCAACATACTAGGATTCTTCCCACCTATTATCCACCGAATTATGCCCAAGCTAAACCTATTACTTGGTAAACAAGCAACTAAATTCGACCGACAATGACTAGAAATTGGGCCAAAAGGCCTACACCCGACACACCACTATATCTCCGCATTTTTTGATAAAACTAACACCAACATCATTAAAGTCTACCTAACCTCCTATTTAATCTCAATCGCCCTAGCCATTGCCCTCTTATCCACATTTTAAACTGCTCGAAGCGCTCCACGACTTAAACCACGCGTTAGCTCTAATACTACAAAAAGACATAATAACAGAACTCATGCACAAACAACTAACATCCCACCCCCAACAGAATATATTAAAGAAACTCCACCGACATCCCCCCGCACCATAAAAAATTCTTTAAACTCATCCACAACAACTCAACCCCCATAAGCACTTCAAAATCACCACCCCGCTATTCCCACTCCAAATATATACATTAATACATAAGCTTTTACCGAACCCGCTCCCCATGTTTCAGGAAAAGGCTCAGAAGCTAAAGCCGCTGAATAAGCAAACACTACCAACATACCCCCCAAATAAATTAAAAATAACATTAAACCAATTAATGACCCACCATGCCCTACCAAAATCACACATCCAACCCCAGCTGCCATTGCCAGCCCTAAAGCCGCAAAATAAGGTGCAGGATTAGAAGCAACTCCCACCAAACCCACCACCAAACTCAATAAAAGAAGATCAAGAAAATACATCATAATTCTCACCAGGATTTTAACCAGGACTAATGACTTGAAAAACCACCGTTGTAATTCAACTATAAGAACTTATGGTCATCCGAAAAACACACCCCCTATTCAAAATTGTTAACGACGCATTAATTGATCTCCCCGCCCCATCCAACATTTCTGCATGATGAAATTTTGGTTCCCTATTACTACTATGCCTAATAATACAAATTATAACAGGATTATTCCTAGCCATACATTATACATCAGATATCTCAACCGCATTTTCATCCGTAGCCCACATCTGCCGAGACGTAAACTACGGATGAATTATCCGCAACCTCCACGCAAACGGAGCCTCCTTCTTCTTTATTTGCATTTACCTGCACATCGGACGGGGATTATACTACGGCTCCTATTTATATAAAGAAACCTGAAATATTGGAGTAATCTTACTACTTCTTGTGATAATAACAGCATTTGTTGGATATGTCCTACCATGAGGCCAAATATCTTTCTGAGGAGCAACAGTAATCACAAACCTACTTTCAGCAGTACCCTATATAGGAGACATACTTGTACAATGAATCTGAGGTGGATTTTCAGTAGACAACGCAACACTAACACGATTCTTCGCATTTCACTTTCTACTTCCATTCGCAGTTGTAGCAGCCACACTTCTACACGCCCTCTTCTTACATGAAACCGGCTCAAACAACCCACTAGGCTTAAACTCCGACGCAGACAAAATTTCCTTCCATCCATACTTCTCCTATAAAGACATTCTAGGATTCATTCTCCTCCTAACAGCCCTCGCATCCCTAGCACTTTTCTCACCTAATCTGCTAGGAGACCCAGAAAACTTCACCCCAGCTAATCCCTTAGTAACCCCTCCTCACATCAAGCCAGAATGGTACTTTCTATTTGCATACGCTATCCTACGCTCCATCCCAAACAAACTAGGAGGAGTCCTTGCCCTACTATTCTCAATCCTAGTACTTATAGTTGTACCCCTACTACATACATCCAAACAACAAGGTCTCACCTTCCGCCCTATCGCCCAATTTATATTCTGAGTACTAGTAGCAGACGTAATAATCCTCACCTGAATTGGAGGAATACCAGTCGAACACCCATTTATTATCATTGGACAAATTGCCTCCGTCCTATACTTCTCATTATTCCTAATCCTAAACCCTCTAACGGGCTGATTGGAAAATAAACTTCTAAACCTTCAATGCCCTAGTAGCTTAGCCATTAAAGCGCCGGTCTTGTAATCCGGAGATCGAAGGTTAAAATCCTTCCTAGTGCCAGAAAAGAGAGATTTTAACTCCCACCCCTAACTCCCAAAGCTAGGATTCTAAACTAAACTATTTTCTGTTAACAGTATGTCCCGACATACATTAATTTACTATGGTATAGTACATAATATGCATAATACAACCCTATGCTTTAGTACATATTATGCATGATTTTACATAATGACCTAAAATCATTAAACTAAGTCGGCCATACAAATTATCTAGCACTTTCCTACATCAACTAACCACATAACCACTACATACATATGCCACCTATTGAAGTTCCACAAGAACTCCCGTTGACCGGAAGAAATTGCCTACCTCAAATAACTGCACGTTCCAATAATTCCTATGTTTGACCAACAGTTCTTTTACCTAAACCTTATTAATGTAGTAAGAAACCATCAACCCTATATACCTTAATGTACGAGCTCCTTGATAGGGTCAGGGACAAAACTTGTGGGGGTTTCACAACCTGCACTATTACTGGCATCTGGTTCCTATTTCAGGGCCATTCGTTTCCAGCACCCACATACTGTGAATTATCCTGGCATAAGTTATTGGTGGGACTTCTTTATAGCACAAACTCCCCAAGCAAAGCGTTCATTTAAAGGCATTTAATTCTTTTTTTGGGGTCACTTTCACCTGGCATATTTCATGCATCAATCCTAACTGGTCCCATCAGGGGAGTCCATTTCCTTGCTTAAGTTGATAATTTATGTATGCCTTAATGACATAATTCTAAAGATCCACATACGTGTATTTCACGTGCATACCTTTATCCTTTACTCCTCATATTACTCTAAGACTGCCCCCCTCCTCGCGCGCGATAAACCCCCCTACCCCCTAATGCCGGACAAGTCCTAAGTTATCCTGTTAAACCCCTAAACCAGGTTAGGCCCGATTGGCATCATCAACTAGTTGTGATATGTGTTGATATATAGTGTTACAAATTTGAATTATATTATATA